AAGAAATGCGTTGAGAAAGGGCAGATGTATAGAACCTTTCAACGAGATAGTGCTTTTTCAAATCTCTCAAAATGGAATCTGTTCCAAACATATATGCCATGGTTCCTTACTTCGACAGGGTGCAAATATCTCAATTTCACCCTTTTAGATACTCTTTCAGACCCATTGCCGATACTGAGTAGTAGTCAAAAATTTGTATCCATTTTTCATGATATGATGCATGGATCAGATATATCACGGCCAATTCCTCAGAAGATTCTTCCACAATGGACTCCGATAAGTGAGATTTCGAGTCAATGTTTACAGAATCTTCTTCTGTCCGAAGAAATGATTCATCGAAATAATGAGTCACCCGTTCCATTGATATGGGCACATCTGAGATCAACAAATGCTCGGGAGTTCCTCTATTCCATCTTTTTCCTTCTTCTTGTTGCTGGATATCTCGTTCGTATACATCTTCTCTTTGTTTCCCGAGCCTCTAGCGAGTTACAGACAGAGTTAGAAAAGATCAAATCTTTGATGATTCCATCATACATGATGGAATTTCGAAAACTTCTGGATAGGTATCCTACATCTGAACTGAATCCTTTCTGGTTAAAGAATCTCTTTCTAGTTGTTCTGGAACAATTAGGAGATTCTCTGGAAGAAATACGGGGTTCTGCTTCTGGTGGCAACATGCTATTGGGTGGTGGTCCCGCTTATGGGGTCAAATCAATACGTTCTAAGAAGAAATATTGGAAGATCAATCTCATCGATCTTGTAAGTATCATACCAAATCCCATCAATCGAATCATTTTTTCGAGAAATACGAGACATCTAAGTCGTACAAGTAAAGAGATCTATTCATTGATAAGAAAAAGAAAAAACGTGAACGGTGATTGGATTGATGAGAAAATAGAATTCTGGGTCGCGAACAGTGATTCGATTGATGATGAAGAAAGAGAATTCTTGGTTCAGTTCTCCACCTTAACGACAGAAAAAAGGATTGATCAAATTCTATTGAGTCTGACTCATAGTGATCATTTATCAAAGAATGACTCTGGTTATCAAATGATTGAACAACCGGGATCAATTTCCTTACGATACTTAGTTGACATTCATCAAAAGGATCTAATGAATTATGAGTTCAATAGATCCTGTTTAGCAGAAAGACGGATATTCCTTGCTCATTATCAGACAATCACTTATTCACAAACCTCGTGTGGGGCTAATAGTTTTCATTCCCCATCTCCTCATGGAAAACCCTTTTCGCTCCGCTTAGCCCTATACCCTTCTAGAGGTATTTTAGTGATAGGTTCTATAGGAACTGGACGATCCTGTTTGGTCAAATACCTAGCGACAAACTCCTATGTTCCTTTCATTACGGTATTTCCGAACAAGTTCCTGGATGACAAACCTAAAGGTTATCTTATTGATGATATCGATATTGATGATAGTGATGACGATATCAATATTGATGATAGTGACGATATTGATGATGACCTTGATATTGATACGGAGCTGCTAACTATGACGAATGTGCTAACTATGTATATGACGCCGAAAATAGACCGATTTGATATCACCCTTCAATTCGAATTAGCAAAAGCAATGTCTCCTTGCATAATATGGATTCCAAATATTCATGATCTGCATGTGAATGAGTCGAATTACTTATCCCTCGGTCTATTAGAGAACTATCTCTCCAGGGATTGTGAAAGATGTTCCACTGGAAAGATTCTTGTTATTGCTTCGACTCATATTCCCCAAAAAGTGGATCCCGCTCTAATAGCTCCGAATAAATTAAATACATGCATTAAGATACGAAGGCTTCTTCTTCCACAACAACGAAAGCACTTTTTCATTCTTTCATATACTAGGGGATTTCACTTGGAAAAGAAGATGTTCCATACTAACGGATTCGGGTCCATAACCATGGATTCCAATGCGCGAGATCTTGTAGCACTTATCAATGAGGCCCTATCAATTAGTATTACACAGAAGAAATCCATTATAGAAACTAATACAATTAGATCAGCTCTTCATAGAAAAACTTGGGATTTTCGATCCCAGATAAGATCGGTTCAGGATCATGGGATCCTTTTCTATCAGATAGGAAGGGCTGTTACACAAAATGTACTTCTAAGTAATTGCCCCATAGATCCTATATCTATCTATATGAAGAAGAAATCATGTAAGGGAGGGGATTCTTATTTGTACAAATGGTACTTCGAACTTGGAACGAGCATGAAGAAATTAACGATACTTCTTTATCTTTTGAGTTGTTCTGCCGGATCGGTCGCTCAAGATCTTTGGTCTTCATCCAGACACGATGAAAAAAATTGGATCACTTCTTATGGATTCGTTGAGAATGATTCTGATCTAGTTCATGGCCTATTACTATTATTACTATTAGAAGTAGAAGGCGCTCTGGCTCTGGCGGGATCCTCACGGACAGAAAAATATTGCAGTCAGTTTGATAATAATCGAGTGACATTACTTCTTCGGTCCGAACCAAGGA